TTGGTCCTTATTAGGTTCAACCTTAATATTTTTATTAATTTTATACAAAAATTTTCTATCTTTATTTTTTTCCATATATATAATATCGCTTTTTCCTAAATAATTCTTTCTAAGAATATTCTTGAGTATGCTAAAAAATTTTTCTTTATTTCTGATGGAATTTTCTTGGTTATTATTTGTTTCTAATGATGATCTATAAATATAGTAGTTATTTTTAGTTTCAGAATGAATATATTTATATGATAAAAGATCATATCTATAGTTTTTTTTTAAATTCTCCTCTTTATTTGGTAATAAATAGACTTTCGAATTTTGTTTTTTTTTTGAATCAAGTAATTGGTCTTTTTCAGAGGAATACCATTTGTTTAAATCTTTATTTTGAGACGTATGGCATTGGCTGATTCTATTTCGCCATTTTTGGGGGATTAATCTAGACGATGTAATCTGAGATAAATCGTATTGATAATGACCTCTTAACCAGTTTTTCCATAGATTCATTCCATAATTTGGAAGTTTATTATGTCTTAATTCGGAATGAAATATTCCTTGTCTTCCAAAAAAATCCTTTATTTCAGTCTTAAGAAAAAAAGACGGTCCATTATATTGAAGAATAGATCTTAACTTATTGAAGTTAATAATCTGCGTTTGTGATAATTTGAAAAATACATATTTTTGTGACAAGTAAGATAAATCAAAAAAAATATCTGACTTCCGCTTACTATTTCTAAGATTATCAAAAGCCCTTTTTATAGTCATAGACAAAATAAAGTCAATTTTATTTTGTTTTGTTTTATTAATCCTTTCTTGATTTGTTTCATTATTGTTAATGTATTTATCATTATCAAGAATTTTTTTTGTTGATTCGATAAAAAGTTGTAGAGGGATTCTGCGCATATTAATGATATATAGAAAGATATCTATGTATATTTTTTCAATGAAAAATTTAACTAATAATTCAATATTTTTTATTTTTAATATCTTCAAAATTTTTGGGGATGATTCTGCATTATTATTTTTCTTTTTTTTGATTCCTGGTGTTACTTTTTTTTTATTTTTTTTCATTATTTCTATTTCATTTCTGATTGTGTTTCTTCTATCAATCCTATGTTTCATTTCTTCTTCTGCCTGTGAATAATTTGTCCAACCTGTAGATCGAATTTGACTAAGTGATTCATGAATTATCTCATTGCTTATTATGGAACCCTTTTCTGTTTGAGTTTCACTTGATTCATATATTTCTCTCGGTATAAATAATGGAATTTTATTTCCTTTTAAAAGTTCTTTTATTATTTGTTTTATAAAGAAAAATGCTTTTGCTTCTTTCTTTTTTATTTTTTTAAAAATTCTTCGAACTCTAAAATTTAATTTTCTGATTTCGACTTTATAGTCTATATCTTTAAAAATGGGTTCAAAAAAGGAAGGTGTTTTTCGAGGAGGACCAAAAGGATGTTCCGTTTCCATTCCCAAAATTGTTAAAAAACAAGAATCAAAATCCTCTTGTTGCTTTAGATCTCTATCAGAATCATAGAGTCCTAGCTTAGATTTGTGCCAAGGTTTCAAATGAAAAGGATATAGGATTTTTATCTGAAAACCTCCTCTTAACCAATTTTTAGGAAATTTTGTTTTGGAGAATTGAAGACCATTAGAGCTGCATTTTAGATAAATTTCTCTATTCCAATCTTGGAAATCCTCATACCATTCCGGAGATTGCTGTAATAAAATACGGACAATATTCTTAGCTATTATCAATAAAGGTAATTTAATATATTTTCTAAAAGTTGATTGAGCTAGTAACAGAATACCTCTTGTTTTGTGTCCATGTGGAATGTTCTCCCAGAATTCCATTACGTCTTCCTGGTTGTTTCTTTTTGGGGGGGATTGTTTATTTAAAATTTCGAATTCTGACTTTTTACCCAACCGATCTTTAATATTAAAAAAAAGTTTGATTAGGTCGGATATAGGAAAAGGAAAATCTTGCTTTTTTTCCAAAAAAAGCGGGGAATGAGGATTTCCTTGATACGGTCCCCAAATAACCAATTTACGCCTTTGAGCGCGCATAGATCCTTTGATTACGGATCGACGAAAATCTGGTTCTTCCAAATAACTTATAAAACCCAAATCTTTATTAAATTTTTTATCAATATTAGAATTATTTAAATTAGACTTCTTCAAAGTTTCTAAAGTTCGTGTCGAACGATTTAAAAAATCTATATATTTAAATTTTCTTGTTCGAAGATGGTGCCCCAGTCCTTGTATTATGCCTTGTTCTTTTCTTCGTTTTTTAAAATTTTGGTGTAACTCGTTGATTAATTTGTATGACCATCGAAGGGGTTTTTTACCGATTTCGTTTATTCCACTAGATTTTTTTTGACCTCTAAGGTTAGCTATAATTGCGTTCAAGAAAAAAATTTTCCGATTATTTGAATCAATTTTGGCTTGTAATTGGTCTTTTTCTGATTTTTCTATTTTCTGTTCATATTCTCGAGAATTAGGATAGGGA